GTATTCAATTGGCAGAATCAAAATATGTTATATAATAAAGAACCTCTAAAGAACTTCTTTTTCTTATTTTTATGTGTGTTTTTTTTACTAGTAGGAAATAACATTAACAGCCTCTACTCGTGTCCGAGCTCGTCTGAGAGCTAGATTCGCCTCAATTGCTTGTCTCTTTCCCTGAGCTCCACTCAAGTTAGCTTCAGCTATTTCAAGAGCTTGTTGAGCCTCTTGCGGATCAATATCAGTACTCATCTCCGCATCATTTCCTAAAATGGTGATCTCATTATTACTTATTCTAGCGAAACCACCCATCAAGGCTACCGTTAACCATTGGTCGTTGAGACGTATTCTCAAAAGACCTATATCTACCGCTGTGGCAATAGGGGCGTGGTTTGGTAATACGCCAATTTGTCCACTATTAGTAGATAAAATGATTTCTTTCACTTCTGAATCCAAAATAATTCGATTAGGGGTCAGTACACAAAGATTTAAGGTCATTTCTTCAATTTGCTCTCCTCTTCTAAGTTTATAGCTTTCGCGGTAGCTTCGTCGATGTTACCTACCAAATAAAAGGCCTGCTCGGGAAGACTGTCTAATTCCCCAGAAAGGATCAATCGAAACCCCCTAATTGTTTCGGCGAGACCAACATATTTCCCTGGAGAACCAGTAAAGACTTCTGCTACGAAGAAGGGTTGTGATAAGAAGCGTTCAATTTTTCGTGCTCTTGCTACAGTTAAACGATCTTCTTCGGATAATTCGTCCAACCCCAGGATAGCTATAATGTCCTGAAGTTCTTTGTAACGTTGTAAAGTTTCCTTAACTCTTTGAGCAGTTTCATAATGTTCCTCGCCAACGATCCGAGGTTGTAACATAGTTGACGTTGAATCTAAAGGATCGACTGCTGGATAAATACCTTTGGCAGCTAATCCTCTTGATAGTACGGTAGTAGCATCTAAATGTGCAAATGTCGTGGCAGGAGCAGGGTCGGTCAAATCATCTGCAGGTACATAAACTGCTTGGATCGAAGTTATAGACCCTTCTTTGGTGGAAGTAATTCTTTCTTGTAAAGAACCCATTTCGGTACTAAGGGTAGGTTGATAACCCACTGCAGAAGGCATTCTCCCTAATAAGGCAGATACTTCTGATCCCGCTTGAACGAAACGAAAGATATTGTCGATGAATAAAAGCACATCTTGTTCATTAATATCCCGGAAATATTCTGCCATGGTTAGTGCAGTCAAACCTACTCTCATACGAGCTCCTGGTGGTTCATTCATTTGACCATAGACTAGAGCTACTTTTGATTCTGCAATATTTTTTTCATTAATTACCCCAGATTCTTTCATTTCCATGTAGAGATCATTTCCTTCACGAGTACGTTCACCTACTCCACCAAATACAGATACGCCTCCATGAGCTTTGGCAATGTTGTTGATCAATTCCATGATAAGTACTGTTTTACCCACGCCGGCTCCCCCAAATAGTCCAATTTTTCCTCCACGGCGATACGGAGCTAAAAGATCCACCACTTTAATTCCTGTTTCAAAGATTGATAATTTCGTATCTAACTGTATAAAAGCAGGCGCAGATCTATGAATAGGCGATGTTGTACGAGTATCTACAGGACCTAAATTATCAACAGGCTCTCCAAGAACATTGAAAATTCGTCCGAGAGTAGCTCCGCCGACTGGAACACTTAGAGCAGCTCCTGTATCAATCACTTCCATTCCTCTCGTCAGACCATCTGTAGCACTCATAGCTACAGCTCTAACTCGATTATTTCCTAATAATTGTTGTACCTCACAAGTCACATTAATTTGCTGACCGGCAGTATCTCGACCTTTAACTACCAAAGCGTTATAAATATTAGGCATCTTGCCCCGGGGGAAAACAACATCCAGTACTGGGCCAATAATTTGAGTGATACGTCCTAGGGTTTTTTCTTCAAGTGTGGAAACCGTAGAACCAGAAGGATTCGGATTGATTTTCATAATATAATAAAGTAAAATATGTCGAAATTCTTTTGATTGAGAGACTATGGTACATAGTACCAAATTGCAAATAAATTTCTGGTAGCAGCTTGATTAATTAATTCAATACGAATTAAATGAAATCGGAATTAGTACTCGATTTAGTTGGTACCACCCAACCGAATAAAATTCAGTCGTTTACTCATTAAATTGAAATGAGTAAATTTTCAAGTTCAATCTATTCTTTTTTCAAAAGATCAAGTAGATTAATAAGAATTGTGAGTAAGTGAAGTGTGTTTCATTTCTCTATCATTATATTATACAAAATACCATCTATACTCGATTAGATGAAATCTATGAAATTCTAACTCGTGATTCATTATTACGATCTCATTGACTGTTTTCTTTTCTATATATCTAACTATATATCTATATATAGTTTACTTAGTGTCTATTTTTGTTTTATTCCCCTTCTCTTTCATGGATGAATTATCCCTATTTTCACATCTAGGATTTACATATACAACACATATCAC